CAGATCCAAGTGGTAGTATCGGGTCCTTTAGCTATTGTTCTTGAGAAATGACCCGGTCTAGCCCATTCCTCGAAAGAAGTTTTTACGGGATCCCTATCTACCAAAATTTTGACTTCTGGTTCCGGCGAACGAATAATCATTGAGTCCTCCTCTTTCCGGACAACACATACAAAGAGACCTGCCAACAGTCAAGTAATTAGTGAACCTATGAGAGACACTTTTAATCTAATTAGTTTTTCGTTCTCTTCGATCTCTCATCTATCTATTTTTGTTAGTTATTTACTAGAGCAATTATGATCTGGAAGTCGATCCGGGGCAAGTGTTCGGATCTATTATGACATACCTAGGGGGCGCTCAACGGACCCTTTTTATCTTATAAAACTCTTTTCAGACTTTACATTGGCGCAAGAATTTTTTTTGCAACGCGGGGTATTCATATCTCAATTAGAAGTTCCTAGATAGAGTTAAGTTCTTTTTTTCTTACATAGAATACATAGAAAAGAAATAGAACAAATATGACTCTATTCCAAATCACGTAAGTAGTCATTACTAGTATCAATATTTTTTTTAGTCATTCAAGAGTTTTTTTTATTAGTTTGAATCGAAAGAAAAGAATATCATAAAAAAAAAGTCTTCTTTTCTATGCTATATCCGTGGTATATCCGTGTAACATTTATACCTACGAAATACCAATGAAATAGAACGATTTTCGAAAAAGATATAATGAAAAATTCTTTGATTGGTTCTTCCCATAGAAACGATCCTTTTTATTTGACCGACGGGGCCAACAAAAGCAAAGAATACAAAGAATTAATATTCAAACAAATTCAAAAATTTGAATATATATTAATATTTGATATTAATATATATTATAGAATTTCTATTTATTTATATAAATTTATAATATATAATATAAAATAATATAAAGAAAATTTCATAAAAATGAAAATAAACAAAGCGATAATCTAATTGATGAGAATAAAAAAAGAGAGTTCTTATTCGAACCGCTTCGTGATCTTTAACCAATTCTGCGCTTCAATATAATTCCCAGGAGTAAGCGCTATAGCCCGTTTCCAATATTCAGCGGCTTGATCAAACCAAGCCTCCGCAATTTCAGAATCCCCCTGTCGAATGGCCTGTTCTCCACGGTCGGAATAGGCGGTCAATTCCTTTCCTTGGAACCGTACTTGAGAGTTTTCTAACTCATACGGCTCGGCAGTCAATTCTTTTGGCGTCTACCCGAGCCCTAATATATATCTATATCTAACTGAATGGGATTTCTCATAGATCTATTTGATTTTTCTCAAGTTAACGTTAACCAACAAAACCAAAAGAAGTTAATTACATGAGTTTCAAACTTGACTTTTGATTCAATTAATAATCAGTTTTATCTTTTCTCCTACCTTCAGAAAAAAAGTATAGGCATTTTGAAACCCTCATTAGAATTTTCTGAAAAGTAACTATCTCGCTTTCATATCATATAGAAATTAATATAGAATCCTTGAAAAAGACTTCTTCCTCATAAAACAAAGACTTACTCTCCTTGGGATCTGATGCTACACCGCTGCTCAATACCTTAGGGGATCGGCTCTATTACATAAGTTGATTCCTAATTTTTATCTCATAAAATGAGATAAATAAGCAGTTCTTATTGTATCGCCCAAACCTTGTAAATTGATCTTTACGGTGCTTCCGCTATCAATTAGATCTTTTATCCATAGAAAAAAATATTTAGGCATATATATTTCTTCATATTTCGAAGTTTCTTTCTTTGCTACAGCTGATAAAAATCGTTTTTTGGACGATGCAATATGTAGAAATCCTGCTTTTTTGAGTCTTTATTGTCGTATTTGCCCTTTCCTTTTTTTTTCTTTCTATAGTGGAGATAGTCGCACGTAATGACAGATCACAGCCATATTATTAAAAGCTTGTGGTAAGAACGGGTTTCGTTCTAGTGCCCGAAAATAGTATTCTAAAGCTTTCGTATGTTCTCCGTTACTTGTGTGGATAAGGCCTATGTTATAGAGTATATAGCTTCGATCATAGGGATCAATTTCTAGTCGCATAGCTTCATAATAATTCTGTAACGCTTCCGCATAATTGCCTTCGGATTGAGCCGACATTCGTTACGGTCGTCATTCAATTCAAAAAATTCTCCGTTCCAAAACCGTACGTGAGATTTTCACCTCATACGGCTCCTCCTTTATTTTATGTGCATTATGAAAATCATCCAGAATCCGTGGAATTAAAGGTCGAAATATTGTCATTATGAACTCAGCGGGGCTAATGTTTTTACAAGAAATCTCTAGCCAACCTTCTTGCAAAAGATCCTTTCTTAACATCAAGCGTGCTGGTACTAGATAAAAATGTAAACTCCAACAATTTCTTTGTTCTCGACGCCTTTGAATTTCCAGGAATTAGTCACTTCAACAGTCTTCGATGGTTATATGGGTATCCAAAGTACGAATGAGATGGATGTTTGTTGTCCCAACCATTTCTT